ATTTTTGTATCCAACTTCTTTATAGTATTATCTATTAGAAATAAGTTTTCTAGCATTTGACTCCGTACCACGGAAGGATTAAATTGCACATTTGAAAGATAGCCTAGAAAGTCAAGAGAATATTTGCATAATTGCTTTATACGGACCCTTCCTGATTGAGACCATACGTAAAAATGATATTGCCATAAATTGATAAAGTAATATTTCCACTTATTCATCAGAAGAGACGTATCTTTTGAAGCGAGAATCCATTTTTCTTGATATCTAACAAAATGTATGAAGGGATCCTTGAACAAGCATAGGTTGTTCTGAAAATCATTCGAAGAGACTTCTACAAGATGTTTGATTTTTTCATAGAAATAGATTCGTTCAAGAAAGATTGCATAAAATATTGATCGTAAATGATAGGACTGATTACGGAGAAAAAGGAAAATAAATTCGCATTCACATATATGAGAATTATATAGGAAGAAGAAGAATCTTGGATTCAAAATAGAAATGGATTTCTGTGAAGTACTAAGACTCTTCAAATTAAAAGACTCGTAGAAAAAAAACCGTAATAAATGCAAAAAAGAGGCATCTTTTAACCAGTAGCGAAGGGCTTGAACCAAGATTTCAAGATGGATGGGGTGGGGTATTACTACATCTAACACAGAATTTAAATGTGAGAATTTGTCCTCTAAAAAAGAAAATATTGAATAAATCGATTTTAAATTATGAGATTTTGCTACTCCTTTCCCTTGTAAATAAGACACTACTCGTAGGGAAAATGGAATTTCTACAATGACTGCAAATCCTGCCGATATTATTTGAGAATACAAAGGATTATTGTTATTGTGCCCAAAAAATTGATTTTGTTTCGAATCATTAGCAGAAATAAACAAATGATTCTCTTGATAGATTCGAGTAATTAAACGTTTCACAATTAGTGAACTGGATTTATTGTCATAACACACACTTTCCAACAAAATTGATGATTTATTTCTATTGAAAACATAATCATGAGCAAGCCCATAAATAGACTCCCGAAAAATCAGCGGGTATAGGAAGTCATATTGGCGAGATCTATTTAGTTCTAAATATAGTTGTTGAAATTCCTCCATTTCAAACTCAATTTGAACCAAAGCAAGGGTGGGGGATCTAATCGGTTATCAAATGATACATAGTGCGATAGAGTCAAATCAAGGTATTATCATAGTAAGAATAAACAAAAATAGATACCTCGAAGATAGGTGGATTCGTCAACGGATTCTCTACACTCTCCTTTTTCATTTAATTGATGTATGTTTGTTCTAAGATAAGAAGATGTTTTGAAATCCTTTATTATTTTTTTTTTCAACCTAATCGCTCTTTTGATTTTGGAAAAAAAAAAGATGTTCTCTTTATCAATATACTGCTTCTTTTACACATTCATGCTTAATCCCTAAGAAATAGGGAATAACTAATAGAATAGTTAGGACTCAAAAAAAATCAATAATCCACTCATGAGAAAGGTCTTTACCCCATTAGGCACTAATTTAGTTTTAACTGTTAATTAGATCGGGTAATCATTCAAATCAAATTAAGAAAAGAAGCTCGTTGCTTTTAGTTTTCCCATAATTTGGTCCCTAGGACTCTATCCATTTATTCACTCGACCAAACTTTAAATTCTTTATTGATACGACATGCTATTTTTTCCATGTATTCCTTTCAGGATCAGTCGCGGTCTTAGAAACTCTACCGATGGTATGGACGAATCCCTTTCTTCATAAAAATGTGTAAAAGATGCTAGCCGCACTTAAAAGCCGAGTACTCTACCATTGAGTTAGCAACCCCAAAAAGAAATAGAATATGGAGATATAACCGGAATCAAAAATGTGGAATTTCATAACACAATCAAAACATTCAATTAGTAAGAAATTGAATAAAATTCAAATTTCTACTCGATTCTAAGCATTCGTTCAGATCCGCTAAAAATACAAGAAATTTTCATATAAAATAAAAAAATAGAACTAGAAAAAGTCAAAATTGATAAAACACTTCTTGTGTTAACCATTTTTATTCATTAAAAAACTTCTTCTATCAGGCAAAAAATCTCATTTCTTGTGTCACAACAAATTCAAAGAATCCATAAGTAAAAACCCAATCTCTGCGGCATGAATAAGGATAAATAGAAATGGATCTATTTATCTACGATCGAATTATATTTGTTTGATACATTGTTGTCAATATGATTGTGACTGTTTAATATAAATGATTATCAAAGAATTTAAAAAACTCTAAGAATCAAATTAAAAAATAAATTTCAATTTTTTGATTAGTTTGTTTTCTTAGTATTTTATTATAAGAAATAAAATACTAAGAAAACACTATAAATAGAGCAAAGGAGGGGGAGGAAATAATAAAGAAAAATTGATTCAAAGCTCTATATGAGTCATCCACACCCACACCCTCTTTTTTGTATTTCATTAATTCAAAATGAATGAAATTTTTTTAACTAAAAAAAAATGAAGTTCCGTAAACCCCCGCCTTCTTTAAAATGTCATGAACAGTTCCTGTAGGTTGAGCGCCCCTTTCAAGAAAATATAAAATAGCAGGAACATTCAAATGGGTTTGATTATATATCGGATCATAAAAACCCACTTTTCGAAGATCTCTTCCTTCTCTTCGGGATCGAACATCAACTGCAACGATTCGATAAAAGGCTCATTGGGATAGAATAGATGGAATTGAATAATAAACACCCCCCCCAGAAACGTATAAGAAGTTTTCTCCTCGTACGGCTCAAGAAAAAATGATTAGAAGTTAAGTTATATCTATGTGTACACGAAATTAGAATGTCAAATTGATCCATAATCCAGCAAATCCATGGGACATTTAACTCCTTCGTTTTACTCTTTCTTTTTCCTTCTTTCTTATTTTTAAGAAAAAGCAAAAAACATTCGTACTCTCATAACTCAAGTTGGATAACTCTCAAATAGCTCCAAAAATCCTTAGCTATTTTTTTTATTGAGTGGTCTCTAACCCCTTTTTGTTTGTCTTATTTAGAATCTAGTTTGATTCTTTATTCTGATCTGGTGATTGAGACAATTGAAAACGGTATTTCCTTGTTCCAGGATCCTTTAACTTGAATCATTGGGTTTAGACATTACTTCGGAGATCTTTAATCATTTCAAAAAATGGCAGCAACATGCCCCTTTATTTCTCTTTTTTGTGTTTGTGATCTCTTTCTATCAAGGAATCATATGAACAATTGATTCCCGCATGAGAATCTTTTGATCGAAAGAGCTTTACCAATTCCAACTAGTTTGCTTTTTTTTTTTATTTGAAAATGCTTTGAGTCAGACCCTTTCCATTTCTATATCAAAAATAGACTTATGTACGAAGTTGTTCCAACTTATTGATTTGATTTACATTAACTAACCCTAGATCCTTTCCCTTTAAAAATCAAATCAAAATTTTCTACTCGAGCTCCACCCTATACTGTTTATATCCCAACCCAACAAAAACACGAGTTCTGATAGAAAAGAGTAGAAAAGAATGTCGAGCCAAGAGCACCTTCATTTCTATCTAATAAAAGGTGGTGGTTTGTTTTAATATCCACAGCAAATTGATCATGTCCTTCAAGTCGCACGTTGCTTTCTACCACATCGCTTCAAACGAAGTTTTACCATAACATAAGATTCCTCCGGTTTTTAATAGGTGTGTAAGTAATTGATTGAATTACGGAATCATGAATAGTCATCGGTTCAGTCAGTACGTAGTAATCTATAGCTCTTCCTAATATACTTAATATTAAACTTATTTTCATATTTGATATGAATCTATTCATAATATGAATAGATTCATATCAAATATGAAAATAATAAAGAAATAGGTAATTTATGATGAAGAAAAAGTCTCAGTAATAATTTAAATTAACCCTATTTTCTATGAATACAATAGATATCTATTTCTTTTTTATTACAAAAATAAAAATATAGCAGAAATATTATCAATTTTAAATAAAAGCAAATAAATAAAAAAATGAATCTTTTTGAATCCGCCTTACGTTGGTTGCATCTTCAAATAAGTCGATAGATATAGATTCGACAATCTAATATTTTTTCAATTCAATATTTATATTGAATTGAAAAAATTTCCTATTTGATTTCAATAAAGTTTGATCCATAAATTGTATTTGATCACCATAAGAGAGAGAAATACATATATATTGAATTGAGATTCAAATCGAACCGTCGATGATTTAAATGGGATAGTTAGATAGAAAAAGAAATCCAATTTTGAAAAATTGAATTGGATAAAAAAACTGATGAAGGAGAAAGTTGAATTTCACTGTTTTTCTTTTATTTCATTCTGAAATAGGAAATCAGAATGACAAAGTATGTGAAATTGCCGTATTCAGAAGAAATTCTGGATATTCTATATTAAATATTTAGTTTCTGTTTAGTTTCATATCTATAATTAAGGTAAGGATTCACAAACAAAATAAAAAATAGTAATATTAAAAAAAAAATGGCACTATTAGGTTAGCAATCTCTGTGTATAAACATTCCCTCCTTTTTTTCGAGGCTTCTTTGGCTTGAGGTCCAACTAATCTTTCTCGAAAGTAGAGCGGATGGGAGATATGAATCACACCCACGTCAATTGTTAATAGATTTACAATTATTCATTAGAACCAAACACCAAATAACCTAAGAGGTTCAAAGAAAAAAAAATCTTTTCGTATCTAATTTGATTTTTTATCAAAAAGATTTGGGCTGGGCATAGACAGATATTCAAATTGATATCTTTCTTACATTACTGATTAACCCCTATCTACTCTCCCAATTAATTTTTATGGGAATGATGAATCATAAAAGAATGCCCGATTTTTGATCTTATCTTAAAAGGCAGTTAAGAAAGATCCACTTTTTTTCTTTTATCTTTATTCTGATATAGAAAACAAGTATACTCTGGGACGGAAGGATTCGAACCTTCGAATAGCGGGACCAAAACCCGTTGCCTTACCACTTGGCCACGCCCCATTTTGATTTCTATTTAAAACTACTAAAGAGTAATATGGGTATTCCTTTTTCGTCAATTCGAGTTCCTAAAATGTATGAAATAGATTAGTTTATTGTTAGGATTTTGACACGTCTAGATATAGAATTCAACCGAATTTATTGATCATTATATGGAATTCAATTAAGATATTGTATGAAAGTCTCATTTCTTCAATTCTCTTCTAAAATCAAAATGGAAGGGCTTTTTTGATTGGATGAGTTCAAAGAAATATGTGTTTTTTTTTTTAATCAGACTTATTTTCCTTTCTTTATTTTTTCATTATCTCAAAATAGATTAATAATTTAATCAAAATAATATCCAAGAAAAAAAATGAATTTGCTATGCTTAATATCTTTAATTTGATCAGTTTTTGTTTTAATTCTACGCCGTTTTCGGATAGTTTTTTATTCGCCAAATTGCCCGAAGCCTATGCTTTTTTGAATCCAATCGTCGATGTTATGCCAGTAATACCTCTTTTCTTTTTTCTCTTAGCCTTTGTTTGGCAAGCCGCTGTAAGTTTTCGATGAGATCCTTAATACTGTCCTAGAAAAATTCATGATTTATTCGAGAAAAAAATTCTAACAATTGAGAAAATCAGAGACAAAATCAGATAAGTATCGGTCTGACAGTATGAAGGAACCCTCAATTCAAACTTTGAAATTTTTTGATAGCCGTGATAAATCTGGGTTACCCCATTTCCTCATTCCAACCCGTTTTTAATCGAAAAGACTACTTAGACTTGGAGTCCACCACTCACTATAGAAAGGCGTTTTTTTGTCATGAAAAGCTCCATTCTTATTGCAAATAAATAAATTTTTGAAACTCTTTTCTATTTCTACAATTTCTAGAAAGAAATCGCTTCCTTGATTTTTTGGTGTCAAGGTCAACGAGATAGGATATGTGGTCTAAAAATAGGGAATCTATTCTCTCTTTTTTTTTTAATGATCTTGGAGATTGTGTAATGCTTACTCTCAAACTCTTTGTTTACACCGTAGTAATATTCTTTGTTTCGCTCTTCATCTTCGGATTCCTATCTAATGATCCAGGACGTAATCCCGGGCGGGAAGAATAAAACAAAAAAAAGTGGGGTTCCTTGCTTCATTTAACATTAAATGCTATTAGGATTTGTTTGATCGATTCCACTGTCAAAAATCGAAACGGAAAGAGAGGGATTCGAACCCTCGGTACGAATAACTCGCACAACGGATTAGCAATCCGACGCTTTAGTCCACTCAGCCATCTCTCCTAATTGAAAAAGAATAATTACTATGTTACAGTTCTCAAAAAAGAATGATAATGCTTGAAAAAAAAAAAAAGCTCTTTTTTTTTATTCTTTCTTATTATATATATCTTTCTTATTATATATATCTTTCTTATTATATATATATATAGATTTTATATAATCTATTTGAAATTTCTATTTCAATAAATAGATTATTCTATAGATACCACTTTTATCAACAATTTCATTCCATTTTTTTTTTATAGAAATATCAAAATATCTTTTTCATAAAAAAAAAAAAGACGGGCTTTTTTAAGTTCGAATTTCGACGGCTTGGCCTGGTCAGCCCGACCCGGCCGGGCTCTTTTTTTCAAATCCAATCCATTTTTTTTTTTTTATCTATGATTATCTACGATTCCTATAATTCCGCAATCTCCTTTGCTTGCTGTAGAAAAAAATCTTGGTATTTTTTAAAATCTAAAGTCAAAGAATAATCCGAAGCAGAAAAGGACTCTTTCTCTTCCTAATAATATAACAAAAAAGGCATTTCTATTCTTTCTTTTCTGACTTCTTCACTATTTTGATTTATTAATAGCCAAAGAATTTTGGCTAAATAATAAAAAGAAAAAAATAAAGGGTAATGAGTATCCCTCTTTCTAATTTTATCAAGTCTTCTAACGAAAAACGGCAACGCTCTCATTTTCAGGATTTTTTCTCATCCTATCTTGAGGACACCAGAGTCCCTTGTTCGACAAAGAGTCCCTTTATATACAATAATAATATTGTAGCGGGTATAGTTTAGTGGTAAAAGTGTGATTCGTTCTATTAACCCCGTCAGTAGTTAAGGGGTCTTTCGGTTTGATTTATATTCCGATTAAAAACTTTATTTCTTAAAAGGATTTAATCCTTTACCTCTCAATGAAATATTCGAGGACTAATATACATTCTCGTGATTTGTCTCCAAAAGTCAATTATAAATTGAAAAATTGGATTATGAAATTACGAAACATAATTTTTTTATTGGATCAAAACTTCCAATTGAATAAGTATGAGTAAAGGATCCATGGATAAAGATAGAAAAGTCTATTTCTAATCGTAACTAAATCTTCAATTTTTTTTGATAGGATAGATTGAAGCAAAATAGCTATTAAACGATCACTTTAGTTTACTAGAGGCATCGACACCCCTTTTTTTCTTAGCTCGGTGGAAAAAGAACAAACTTTTCCTAAGGATTCTCAAAAATAGAAATAAAG